TTACTGGACCAATAGCATCTTCTGTTGCAGTTTGAGCGGCAAAGGATGTTCCCTTTCTCGTACCCTTGAATCCACAAGTACCGGCCGAGGACCAGGAAACCACCCGACCCCATAGATCTGAAACCGTGACAATGGTATTATGGAAACTTGCTTGAACATGAATAACTCCCTTTGATATTCTACGCACAATCTTACGTAAACTAATACGATTCCCGCGTAAACCAACACGTACACTCCTGCGTGAACCAATACGTACATTCCTGCGTGAACCAATACGTACATTCCTACGTGAACCAGTTCTCGGTATAGCTTTTGCCATATTGTATCATCTCATAAATATGAGTCAGAAATATATGGATATATCCATTTCATGTCAAAACAGATTCCTTATTTGTACATTGAGCCCTTTAGCGTGTCTGATTATACTTGTCTTTGTTTATGTCTCGGGTTGGAACAAATTATTCTAAGGCGCCCCCGCCTACGGATTAGTCGACATTTTTGACAAATTTTACGAACGGAAGCTCTTATTTTCATATTTGTCATTCCTTATCTTAATTCTGAATCTACTTCTTGGTAGAAAATAAGTTTCTTGAAATTTTGCATCTCGAATCCTATTGAATAAAAACCAGCTAATCTTTCGAATCCCCAGTATCCCCATCAGTCGATTTTTGATCTTTCGAATCCCCAGTATCCCCATCAGTCGATTTTTGATCTTTCGAATCCTTGTTTTTCTTTTTCGAATCCTTCTTTTTCTTTTCGTTTTCGTTGTCGAGTCGAAAAATTATACGTCCTCTGGTTGAATCATAACCACTTAGTTCAATTTTGACTTTATCTCCTGGCAGTATCTGTATAAAATTACGCCGCATCTTTCCTGAAACATAACCTAGAACCAGATCTTCATTATCTAACCGAACCCGGAACATCCCATTGGAAAGCGATTCAGTAATTAAACCTTCGTGAATCCATTTTTGTTCTGTCATTCCAGACCCCCTTGAAGTATCAACTAATGCAGGAGAAACGAGATTAGACAACTCATCCTCTTTCTGGAAGAGGTTTTTGATCCCATAGAATAAAAAGATTACGGTAGCCCATAAGGTATCCCATATAGTCAAAAGATCATTTCCCATATATTAAATTACCTCCTTATATGAAAATTATTACCATATATAACACAAAATTTCTCCGCCAATCCCTTCTAGTCGAGCCTCCCGGTCTGTCATTATACCTCGAGAAGTAGAAAGAATTACAATCCCCGTCCCACCTAAAATTCTAGGAATTTCTTGAGAGTAAGAATAGATTCGTAGACTGGGTCGACTGATCCGTTTTAAATTTAAAAAATTTCTATAGGGTCTTTTCCTATTCCTTCTATGTCGCAGGGTTACAACCAAAAAGTATTTGTTTTTTTCTTGATGTTTTCTGACGTTTTCGATAAAACCTTCTCGGGAAAGTATTTTAACAATATTTTCGGTAATATTAGTAGATGCTATGCGAACAACTCTTTGTCTAGCCATATCAGCATTTCGTATAGAGGTTATTATCTCAGCAATAGTGTCTGTACCCATCATGAACTAAAATTATTGGTGCTTGATATAATTAACATGTTTTTCTTTTTTTTATTGGTTTATGAATATGAATTTTTCAAGGTATATGCGTGAGACACAATCTACGAATTAATCTAGTTCTTAATCTATTTCTTTCAAATACCCCAAAGATATCACGATCTCATTTTTTTTTATAATACTTCGGGAGCTAATGAAACTATTTTAGTAAAATTGAATTCTTTCAATTCCTCGGGGATTGCACCAATAATTCGACTTCCTTTTGGATTTCCTTTTTGATCAATCACAACTGCAGCATTGTCATCATATCGTATTATCATACCGTTGTCGCGTTTAAGTTCTTTACAGGTACGGACAATTACAGCTCTGACTACTTCTGATTTTTCTAGGCGCATTTTTGGGACTGCTTCTTTGATCACAGCAACAATAACGTCACCAATATAAGCATAGCGACGATTACTAGCTCCTATGATTCGAATACACATCAATTCTCGAGCCCCGCTGTTATCCGCTACATTTAAATGGGTCTGATGTTGAATCATATCAATTTTTGAGTCTATTCTTCCAACGCAAAGGATAAAGAAAATAAAAGAAATATTGTTTGTCCAAAAAAAGAAACCTGCGGTTTTGTTTCATCCCCAAGACTCATTTCTGTCGGTTCCACATTTTTATCCCGAAATAATAAATTGAGTTCGTATAGGCATTTTGGATGCTGCTAGTAAAATAGCCCTTCTGGCTCTATTTTCGGTTACTCCACCCATTTCATATAGTATTCGCCCCGGTTTAACAACAGCTACCCAATATTCAGGGGATCCTTTCCCCGAACCCATACGTGTTTCAGCAGGTCTTACTGTAACTGGTTTGTCTGGAAATATACGGACCCATAGTTTTCCACCACGGCGTGCATTTCGTGTCATTGCTCGTCGACCTGCTTCGATTTG